AACCCATAAAGTCAATGCGCTGATTTGATGATTGATTGATATAGATTCTTCTTGGTTGCAACCATAACGAAAAATTACATTGACAGAAATTGACAAGGTAATATTTCAATTTAGTCAGCAGAAGAAGTGTCCCCCTTGAAACTAGAATCCATTTTCCTTGATACCTAACATAATGCAGAAAAGGATCCTTAAACAACCATAGAATAATCGGAAAATTCTTAGTACATAATTTTAAAAACTGTTCTAACTTTAGGTAGAAATAGATTCGTGCAAGAAAGGCTCCGTAAGATGGTGATCGTAAATTAGAGGATTGGTTGCGGATAAAAACGAAGATGGATTCGCATTCACACACATAGGAATTATATAGGAACAATAAGAATCTTTGATTCTTATTTTTTGAAACAGACCTTTTTAGAGTAATAACTCTATTACAATACTCATAAAGAAAGAATCGCAATAAATGCAAACAGGAAATATCTTTTACCCAGGAACGAATCATTTGAACCAAGATTTCAAAATGGATAGGGTGAGGTATCAATATATCTAACACATAATTTAAACGTGAAAATTTGTCCTCTAAAAAAGGAAATATGGAATGAATTGATCGTAAATTGTGGTATTTTTTTACTTCTTTTCCTTCTAGGGAAGATATTAATCGCATAGAAAATGGAATTTCCGCAATAGCTGCAAACCCCCCTGAGATCCTTTGAGAATACAAATTTTGGGGGAGTACAAGAAATTTATTTTTATTAGAATCATTAACAGAAAGAATCGAATGATTCTGTTGATACATTCGAATAACTAAACGTTTTACAACTAGTAAACTGTACTTTGTGTCATCACCCCTTTTTTTTTTATTTGACAACAAAACGGGCCCATTTAAATATAAATCCTGATCGTGTACAAGTGCATAAATATATTCCTGAAAGATAAGTGGATATAAAAAAGCGTCTTGCCAAGATCTGTCGAGTTCTAAATATCCTTGTAATTCTTCCATTTAAAATGAAACTGGAAACAAAAGGAAAAGTAGAGGGTTTCGTGGATTATAAAATGGTACATAGTGCGATACAGTCAAAACAAGGTATTCTAGTACAAAACAATCGATAGATACCTTGGAGACAGCTAAACTCATCAACGGACTCTCTATCTTTTTTCCATCTACCAGCTAATTTGTTTCTTTCTTGATAGTTATAGGTTAAGAAGATGATTAGAAATCCTTTATTTTTTCAACCCAATCGCTCTTTTGATTTTGGAAAAAAAGTATCCTTATCAATATACTGTTTCTTTTACACATTAATCTCCATTTTCTAATCTAATGAAAAATGGGTAGATAGTTAGGATTCACTAAAAAATCGGTAATCCACTCTTGGAAAATCCTTTCCCGCCCCAGTCACTAATCTATTTTTAACGTTTAATTAGCGCGGGTGATCGTTCCAACGAAGAACATAAGCTCGTTGCTTTTTCTTTCCCTACAATTAGAGCCATAAGGCTCGATCCATGTATTCAATCGACCCAATTTTGAACTCATTTCGTTCTAAAAATTTAACCCAAGTTTTTTACTGATCTAATAAGAACGAAAGTTGAAAATAACTCTACGTTGATACGACATGCTCTTTTTTCCATTCATTCCTTTCAGGATCAGTCGTGGTCTTACAAACTCTACTGATAGTCTGGACGAATCCCTTGCTTCATCCAAATGTGTAAAAGACCCTAGCCGCACTTAAAAGCCGAGTACTCTACCGTTGAGTTAGCAACCCAAAGAGAGTATAGTATGTAGATACAATCGAGATCAAAATTAAATAAAGAAATTAGACAAAACAACAAGACAGGTGATAATACAATAAATTTGAAAATAAAAAAATTATAGACCACTTCTAGATATTCTCACTATCTATTTTTCTATTTTCTTTCTCTCTCTTTTTAGATATTCTTTTTCATTTTCTTCTTTTTTTATCTAGCCATTTCCAAATTTATAAAAATTTTTGTTTTTTATCACAGCAAATTCAAAGAATCTTTGAATAAAGTAAAAAACAAAAAGGTGTTTTGGATGTAGGACAAAAAAAAAAAAAAAAATGGACCCATTTACACTTGAATTATATTTGGGCACTACACTCTTGTCAATATGTCGGCGAAAAAAAAAAAGAGAATGATATCAATTAAATAAAGAACTTGGGTTCGATTGGCACTAGCTAAATAAGGTACATGATTAGAAAGGAATGCAAATAAAAAAAATAATCAAGAAGTATAAAAAATATCAATAACTATACATCAAATAATTCATTCTTTTTTTAGTATAGTTACAAGGAAAACCATTCAATTGAAAGGAATATAAGAATTTTCTATTGCTAGATCCAACTCCTACCGTTAGTGACTTGGTCAATATAACTTTCTTCGTTGGTTCACTTGATCTTTTTTCTCGACATATCAATATAGAACAAAAGTCTATAAGGTGTGAATAATAAAGAAAGGATTATATCAAACTATAATTATATCAAACTATATACGAATCACTCAAGTCTCTTTCTTTTTGTATTTAATTAAGTGAGTTGCGTTTCAGTAGGGCGAAGTTCTTTTAAAATCTCTGCCTTCTTTAAAATATCATAAACAGTTCCCGTAGGTTGAGCGCCCCTTTCAAGAAAATATAAAATAACGGGAACATTTAAATAAGTTTGATTCTTTATCGGATCATAAAAACCAACTTTCCGAAGATCTCTTCCTTCTCTTCGGGACCGCACATCAATTGCAACAATTCGATAGACGGCCCATTGGGATAGATTATATGAATAATACCCCCCCCCCTAGAAACGTATAAGAAGTTTTCTCCTCGTACGGCTCAAGAAAAAAGATTTTTGATCATTCTTTTTTTTTTCAAGTTATGGATATATAAAATAAAGCAAAAAAATCCCCTCAAAAATAAAAAATCAAATAAATTAGACTAAGCATTAAGTCCCCTGTTGCTCTTATTCTTCTTTCCGGAAAAAACCATTTGCACTCATAACTCAAGTTGAATAACTCTTAAATAGCTCAAAAGAAACATTTAATTTTTTGAGTGGTCTCTAACCCCCTTTTTGTCTGTCTGGCTTATTTAACCTTTATTGGAATTATTCATTCTAATCCAGTTGTTAATACAGTTGAGAATGAAAAGGGCCTTTCCTTGTTTCGGAATCTCTTTGCTTTGAATCATTAGGTTTATACATTACTTCGTTGATCTTTAATCCTTTCAAAATGGCAGCAACATACCCTTTTTGCGATTGTTTATCAAAGAAAAGAATCATACAAACACTTGATTCTTTAACGATCTTTTCGCTTTTTCTGTCAAAAATATACTTACGAAGTTGTTCTAATCTATTGATTCACACTAACCCTAGATTCTTGCTCTTAAGAAATGAATCAATACTTTCTACTCAAGCTCCACCATGTACTATTTTAAATTAACTATAGCCCAATAAAAGCGTGGGTTCTAGTTTAACAGAACAGGGGATGTCGAGGCAAGAGCACCCTTTTCTATATAAAATGATGGATCTAAAAATCCACACCAGATCATGTCCTTCAAGTCGCACGTTGCTTTCTACCACATCGTTTCAAACGAAGTTTTACCATAACATTCCTCAAATTTTGAACCGGTATGCAATTGATTCAATCATGGAATCATGAATAGTCATTGGTTTATTCGAGACATATAAGGCGAATATAATATATGAATCACCTTTACTTTCAACCATTACACATTACATAAAATTATACTTATTTCTGAAATACCTAAAAAATTAGTTTCAAAATACAAAAATACATACAAAATACATACGTAACGTATGTATTTTTAGAATTAGTATAATTCGAAATTCGATTCGGATAGATATTTAAATTGACACCTTTTATCGTTGATTAACTCCTAGATACTCCCCCCACTCGGGAGTCATAACCTCTCCCAAAAGCACCTTTAAATTGAAATTCAAAGAATCAATCTATTATATTGCCTGTATTAGATCACAGATATATTAAGTTCTATCTATATGGGCTTTGAACTCACTTCTGTTTGTGAAAAACATAGAATTCAGAAACGAATCTTGAAAAAAAAAAATGATGATAGAATCCAGATGCTCTGGGACGGAAGGATTCGAACCTCCGAATAGCGGGACCAAAACCCGTTGCCTTACCACTTGGCCACGCCCCACTTAGATTTCGAATCTAGTAATTTAGAATAATATTGTTGTTGATTGTTCGTCAATTACAGCCCAAATCTCTACAAAATCCAGTCGGTTGTTATTAGAATTTTCACACGTGTATATCGTGTATATATAGAAATAAACTTGAATTTCTTGATCATTACATATAATTCAATTAAGATAATGTATGAAAGTATGATTTCTTCTATTCTCTTTTGATTTGAGAATGGAAGAGTTTTTGATTGAGTAAGTTCAAAATAAATAAAAGAAAGGATTTTTGATCTACTTTGCTTTCTTCATTTTTCGCTTATCTTCTATCAATAACTCAATCAAAATGCAATAATAATAATCTTCAAGAAAAAAGATGTCTGCTATGCTAAATATCTTTAGTTTGATCTGTATTTGTCTTAATTCTGCCCTTTCTTCGAGTAGTTTTTTATTCGCCAAATTGCCCGAGGCCTATGCATTTTTAAGCCCAATCGTCGATTTTATGCCAGTCATACCTCTACTCTTTTTTCTATTAGCCTTTGTTTGGCAAGCTGCTGTAAGTTTTCGATGAGATTTGAAATCTTGTCCTATATACTAAATAAATGAAAAGATCAGGCTCAGAGTATCAACTCTCGATTTGAATTCAAATAGAAAAAGTCTTGAATAGCCTCGAAAAATTGGAATAACTCCCTTTCTCGTTCTAACAAAAATTTACGTGAAAGACCCTATGAAGTCTTCCCCCCCAATTGTGGGTAGGAAAGCTTTTTTTTATGAGAAAGGAGACAAGGGAGGCTCCTAACATTTAACAAATTTCTTTTTTTTATTTCCAGAAACTACTTAATTTCA